CGGACTCAAAAAAGGAGTCGGTCGAATTCAAGTTGCTGTTCAAGTTAGTTCACTCGAATTCGACCTAATAAGAACAGAATCGCGCTCTGTAGGATTTGAACCCACGACATCAGGTTTTGGAGACCCACGTTCTACCGAACTGAACTAAGAGCGCTTTCTTATCACTATCGATAAGACTGCAAAGCATTTTTTTGTGCCCCCCCCCCGGACCTCATATATAGTTTATCATAAACCGAAAGACTCCGGATGTCTAAATTCAATCGATCTCAACGGACCTCTTGTTACTGCCCATAGGAGAAAGAATAGCTAGGGATGACAGGATTCGAACCCGTGACATTTTGTACCCAAAACAAACGCGCTACCAAGCTGCGCTACATCCCTTTCAAGTGATATACAGTGTCAGTATATAGCATTTCTGTCTTGTTTTCCCCACCATTATTTCCTCATTGAGAGACAATCTATTGTGTCATTTATTCTTTTTGGTCTCCTAGAACATTTAATAACCTATCAAATTTTATAAAGAGAAATACTTAATATGCATATTAATACTAAAATAATTCGATTCTCTAGAGAGATTAGGAAACCTCACGTATAATAATACTTATTATTAATACAATACTCAAGAGGAGTAGGACGCCCTTTTTCGTTTTAAGGAAATGAAAATCTTAGTGTTATTAACATTGACTAGGTTGTGGTAGATTTCCGTTTTTGTTCGGGATTACGCGTACAACTAAAATACAAGCGATCCTTAACGAGCTATGCATCTGATCATATGTGTATTCCAATAAAGAAGGATAATTTTCAATGCGCAATCTAAAAACATATCTCTCCGCGGCCCCTGTGCTAAGTACTCTATGGTTCGGGTCTTTAGCAGGTCTATTGATAGAGATCAATCGTTTCTTCCCGGATGCGTTGACATTCCCCTTTTTTCATTCTAGTTATTGACATCGGAAGGGATGAAGAAGATTCGCGATACAATAAATTATCTGGGACTAATACCTCTTCCTCGCTCTCTTTCTTTATTTTTCTTAGTTTTTCCATTTTTTTGAGGATAACGAAAGGAGGGCAGAAAACGAATCAAAGTAGATTCAACTTCGGCGAAACTCGCGATTAGGCGCGAATTCATAAAGGGAATACGAAAATCAAAATAATGATTCTAGGGTAACAAAATCATACAAGATACTTAAATGAAATACTCTAGTGGGATTCGAAATAATTAAGAGTTCAAAATCATTGTATTACTCCTTACTATTATCCTATTGATTGTAACGAAAGCGTTCTTAATCGGATTTCGGGTTAGCCACTTCTATTTTTTTCCTTTTTTTCTTCGTTTCGGATTAAAAATAGAAGAGTTGAGTGAATCCACAATCCAAAGGAGGTTCATGGCCAAGGGTAAAGATGTCAGAGTCAGAGTGATTTTGGAATGTACCAGTTGTGTGCGAAACAGTGTTACTAAAAAATCGCCGGGCATTTCCAGATATATTACTCAAAAGAATCGACACAAGACACCTAGTCGATTGGAATTGAGAAAATTTTGCCCCTATTGTTCTAAGCATACAATTCATGGGGAAATAAAGAAATAGATCGAACAGAATTGCTACCTTTCCCAGTAACAAGAACAAATTACATATAATATATATAAACAAATCAAATCCTATTTCGGTCGTATCCCAAATTCGCATTCAGAAATAGGATTTTAGAGATAAGGACTAAATACCATGGATAAATCCAAGCGACCCTTTCTGAAATCTACGAAACCTTTTCTGAAATCTAAGCGACCCGTGCTGAAATCCAAGAAACCCTTTTTTAAATCGAAATCCAAGAAATCTTTTCGTAGGCCTTTGCCCCCAATTGGACCGGGGGATCGAATTGATTATAGAAATATGAGTTTAATTCGTCGATTTATTAGTGACCACGGAAGAATATTATCTAGGCGAGTGACTCGATTGACCTTAAGACAACAACGATTAATTACGCTTGCTATAAAACAAGCTCGTATTTTAGCTTTGTTACCCTTTCTTGAAAGAGCAAGACCCAAGCCAACCCCTAGGGATAAAAAGAAAAGGGATAAAAAGAAAAAAGGTCCTAGAACCATAAAAAAAACAGGCCTACGGCCACAATGGACTAAAAGGAATCAAAATTCCAAAACCCAACTGGGGTAGGGTGTATGTTTTGTTTTCAAAATGCGAGAACCCAAGTATTGTCACGTCGGAAGAACCCCAAAAGAATCCGAATAGGGAAAGAAGAAATATTACCATTTTTTTAGTAAACCATGCTCGTTCATTTTGACTACCTTATCCTATTCATTTATACTCTACCTTCCCGGAGTTCATTCTTCGGGGACCTTCGTTTAAACCACCACAACCGGAAAAGGGAACCCTGTAAAATTCATCATCTCAATCTCCTGGGAAATCATGGAAAGACAATTTCGATTTGATATAGCGATTTGTGCTAGTATTTTTCGATTAAGAAGCAAGTGCCTCTTGTAGAGATAGTGTATAAATATACTATAACTATAGAATACCTCAATCTCACGAATTACTGCATTTATACGAGTGATCCACAAACGGCGAAAATCTCTTTTTTTCCTGCTTCTATCTCGATGAGCAGAACCCAAAGCTCTCGTTTTCTGTTGAGTCATAGCTCCCGTAAGTTTTGAATGGGCCCCTCTAAAAGTTGATGAAAATAGACGCGTTTTGTTTCTACGTCTCCGAGCTATATATCCTCGTTTAATTCTGGTCATTGAATCCACTGAAACTTTGATGAATAACTAATTGCTTTCTTTTCTTTCAGTCATTCTTTTCTCCCGGTCTATGAATAACAAAACGGATTCTTCCGATGTATAAAAAAAGAATTCCAATGGCTTTTGCTGCGCTGACCTTCCCAACCACTATTTTTTCCAGGCATTAATAAATAGTGGGTTCCATCGTTTCTATGGTGACTTTTTAAACGGTGAGGTCCTTTCTATACACCGGAGCCCCCTTCCTTATTTAGTAACTTGTATAGTTCACACTCTTTGGCTCTACCCATGAATTATCCAGTACTAGGTCTTTTCACAATAAGATCCACCTATACAGTAACGGCATTTAATTATGAAGGTTGGTTAGGTAGCTGACCCTGTGAGTCCGTTCTTGCAAGAGTAGGAACAGCATTTTGTTGCTTCTTAAAGAAGATTTTCCCCGCTTAATGGATAACCATTTGCTACCAATGGGGAATTGCTTCTCATCTCCAATTGAGGTGATCGGATTTATACCAATGGAAACCATAAATTTCAGACACAATGAAATTTGAGAATGGAGTTCTTCCACTCTATTGTATTCATTGGTACGGATCTTTGATACTGTAAAAATTGTCCCCTTTCTTTTGGTTCAGTTCATGATCTGAACGAGTCGCACATACACCCTAGTACATGTTCCTCGACGCTGAGGACAGCCCCGAAGAGCGCGGGTTTTTTTGACATTTCTGATTGGCTGTCTTGGGTTTCTAATAAGTTGTTTAATAGTTGGCATGCTGAATTATATATATATACAGAATGGGCTGGTTTAGATCGATCCTAACCAGATGATTCTAATTGGAGACTTAACCCATTTTCCCTCGGGAAAAAGAGCAAAACTCACAAATTAGATTATAGTTCTATCCATCGGTTTTTTTGGTTCTGCTTCTACTTTCCGCCTCCCAGGACCCCCTCCAACCTTACATTCTATTTCGATGAAGTGGGGTCTGTTTTATGGGCGGGTCCCAACGAACTAGAACCCCCAGATAGTGTTCTAGGAGCTCCTGTGCTCGCGGTTATTTTATTGGTTAGATTCGTTGGAATTTTCTTGATTTTTGGATTTTAGGTTATTATTCTCCTCTTCAAGACTCTTATTGCGAGCCAAGAGATCTTGTATGAGATTGTTGGATTCATCCGTTTTCTGTGTCAGGTCTCTTACCTTGTCCATGAGGTCAGAAGTTCTTGCCCGCTCAGTGTTGAGATCGGCAACCAGAGCGGTTTCATTTTCCCTGTGGCGGGAACTTTCTTCCTCCCTCCTACGCTCTTGATGTTGAATTACAATGCCTAATCCCCCGATCCTGTGTTCCTGGCCTGCGACAATCTCTTCGTTGAGAATTTGGTCCTGGAGGGCCTGTTCGCGCGTTTGGAACAGTGTCTCCCGGGTGCGCAGATATAGAGCGGAAACCCGAACCCCTTGGTGGTAGAGGTAAACCCCCGCAGCTCGGCCGGTCACAACTTGTCGGGAAAGTGCTCGATTCTGGTTTTGCAGATTCTCGACTTGTCGGGAAAGTGCTTGATTCTGGTTTTGCAGATTCTCGTATCTCCTCCAAGGGAACTGTCTCCTGAAATGCTGTCCGACAATCACGCCACACACAAACCCCTTAGAGGCTTGTATGCCTTGGTAGGCCTGCAAGTCGTTTAGACTCGGATAATGGATCACCTCAACGATCCTTTGGTTGTTCCGCGAATGGATAGCCTCTCTGAGTGGATGTGTTGGTACGAAACGTATAACTCCGTAAAAAATAAGGGACGAACACATTATAAGTAAAATGTCTCTGCCCCAAACTACAAAAAACTGGATCAACTGCGAGATCCGGTTCGAGACTAAGAGAAAAACGACTTGGCCCCAAACTACAAAAAACTGGATCCGGTTCGAGACCCAGATAAAAATGACTTGGCCCCAAACTACAAAAAACTGGATCAACTGCAAAATTAGGTACGAGATCAGGTTCACCAGTTCTTGTACTGGTGAACCAACCAAAAGTGTTCTCTCTAATAATAGTCTCGGATTCCTCTGGTCCATTGGGACCCTTTGCATGAGCCGGCCTATCAGTATTATGATTAGTAATACTATTGCTGGGTTCCGGGTCAGCGTCAGAACAGTTCGCGTAGTGAAACTTGGTTCATTCATTTTGTGCCTCCCTATTATATCTTGATGAAAATAGACGCGTTTTGTTTCTACGTCTCCGAGCTATATATCCTCGTTTAATTCTGGTCATTGAATCCACTGAAACTTTGATGAATAACTAATTGCTTTCTTTTCTTTCAGTCATTCTTTTCTCCCGGTCTATGAATAACAAAACGGATTCTTCCGATGTATAAAAAAAGAATTCCAATGGCTTTTGCTGCGCTGACCTTCCCAACCACTATTTTTTCCAGGCATTAATAAATAGTGGGTTCCATCGTTTCTATGGTGACTTTTTAAACGGTGAGGTCCTTTCTATACACCGGAGCCCCCTTCCTTATTTAGTAACTTGTATAGTTCACACTCTTTGGCTCTACCCATGAATTATCCAGTACTAGGTCTTTTCACAATAAGATCCACCTATACAGTAACGGCATTTAATTATGAAGGTTGGTTAGGTAGCTGACCCTGTGAGTCCGTTCTTGCAAGAGTAGGAACAGCATTTTGTTGCTTCTTAAAGAAGATTTTCCCCGCTTAATGGATAACCATTTGCTACCAATGGGGAATTGCTTCTCATCTCCAATTGAGGTGATCGGATTTATACCAATGGAAACCATAAATTTCAGACACAATGAAATTTGAGAATGGAGTTCTTCCACTCTATTGTATTCATTGGTACGGATCTTTGATACTGTAAAAATTGTCCCCTTTCTTTTGGTTCAGTTCATGATCTGAACGAGTCGCACATACACCCTAGTACATGTTCCTCGACGCTGAGGACAGCCCCGAAGAGCGCGGGTTTTTTTGACATTTCTGATTGGCTGTCTTGGGTTTCTAATAAGTTGTTTAATAGTTGGCATGCTGAATTATATATATATACAGAATGGGCTGGTTTAGATCGATCCTAACCAGATGATTCTAATTGGAGACTTAACCCATTTTCCCTCGGGAAAAAGAGCAAAACTCACAAATTAGATTATAGTTCTATCCATCGGTTTTTTTGGTTCTGCTTCTACTTTCCGCCTCCCAGGACCCCCTCCAACCTTACATTCTATTTCGATGAAGTGGGGTCTGTTTTATGGGCGGGTCCCAACGAACTAGAAGAACCCCCAGATAGTGTTCTAGGAGCTCCTGTGCTAGCGGTTATTGGTGGTTAGATTTGTTTTTTCCTAGCTGTCCGGATTCATGCCTTTATTTCGCACGCCTTGGCGGAACAAAAGGGTCAGTGTCAGTGGAACGTTTAATGTTAGTGCCAGTGTAATGTTGGTTGAAAGTCGGTAGGTCTGCGTTTCTTTAACCAGCCCCCTGAATCCGGTCCGACAAAATCAACAATTCCATGATTTTGGGCTTCTTCTGCGTTCATGAAACAACCCTTTCGCATGTCCTTCTGTATCCTATCCACGGGGTTTCCTGTGTTTTCTGCATAAATAGTGGCCATGTTGTCGCACAGCCGTTTGAATTCCGCCACCGCTAGTTGCAAATCCCAGCCCTCCCCCTCAATAAAAGAAGACCGCGGTTCGTGTATCATTACCCTAATGATGACCATTAAGGATTCCTCTATTTCGCACGATTTAGCGAAGTAAACAGGTAAGGTACCGAATGGATTTTAAGAACAAAACTAAAAGGGAGAGTGGAACAACCGGACAAGCATCGTTTGCACATTGCGTACGGCTTTACTCTAAAAATGAATTCTAGTGTTTTTTCATTTCACTGGCACTGGAATAAAAATAAAAATAGGATTTCTAAGACCCGAGGATCCTTCCATGATCGAGGTACCAACCTTCCCTTCGAGAGAATTTAAAAATATTAATACAGTATATAGCGATTAATACATTAATAAAATAATTAATACTAGGTACGTACTATGATGGTTCCAGTGCTTTATCTAGTTTTTAGTTTGTGATTCGACAATCCCAAAGTGTATTTTTTATTTTTATTTGATCAACTAAGGAAAAATGATCGTATTTTTCAAAATTTCTCAAAAGTTTGTGACGCGGCAATAGAACCCCGATAGATAAGATCCAATCTGAAATGCTTTTGGTTTCATACCACTCTCTCGAGACAGAATCTCATTGTATGAAAAAACTATAATTGCGCCTCTCAAATTCGAAGTGTCAGGCTATTATTACTTACTATTTGATTCATATTCCATATAGCGAAGGCATAGTCTTCTTTTTTATCTCAAATAAGAAATCAAAATGCATTGGCACGGACCGCCGCGTTAGGATATGATACACGTTCGCCAGCCTCTCCTGTGCTCAAGATGAGGGATCCCACTGAATAGGCGAGTCCGATGTTTATTGTATAGACCTTAGGTGGCACGACTTTCATCAGATCACTGATAGTGATTCCATTCGTTAGCGTGCCGCCTGAACAGTGTATATACAAATACATATTCCAGGTCGGATCCTCGTGACTGAACCATACGAGTAGACCAAGAATTTGACTCGCGGCCTCGTCATCGAGTTTTTGGCCTAAAAAAAAACATCTTTCTCGATGAAGTCGGTTGATTAGGAAAAAATGAATCAATCCCTTAAGGAATCCTACAGGCGCATTTTTGATGCATAGGATTCACCAAATTGCAATGTGTAAATTCTATCCCTTTTCATTGTTTCATAGCAGGATTTTTCTAACTCCTAACGAGCGTACTTTTTCTCTTCTATTTTTCAAGAAAGATCAGTTTTGGCGCACTTCCCCCCAAAAAGAAGTCATGAAACTGATCGACTTTACTTTGCATTGAGTTTGTGTTTTATTTCATCGAACTCCATGATTTGCAATTATGGTGTCATTTTCTTGTTACTGAATGGGCCTCGTCTATATCTTTTAGGTTTAGGATCTACTCCGTAGAAAGATGGATTTCCCTACCCAACTTCGGTGGGGGTAGGATCTAAGATCGAGATATTGGGGGGTTTGCTCTAATCCCTACAACAATAAAAATCCTTTAGGTATCAACAGGAATCTTTTAGGTTATGATACAAAGGGAAGTTTACATATTCCTATTTGACCAAGTGGGGATTTTATGAGCGGAGCTTGGATCCTTTATTTGAGTGGTCTAACCAAGCTAACCATAAATCAGTCCATTCTAATTGAAACTAGAATTGACAATAGAAATAGTATTCTCCTTATTGATAGTTTTGTCTTTGAGTTCAAACTTTGAATTCTTGATCCTTCACTCACCCTTTATTGGGAGAGAACAGAGAGACTCTCTTGATCGGAGAAGAGGATGGGGAAATCCCATAAGACCCATTATAGATGCCAAGTCGGACTAGAGGTCCATCCATGTTCCTTTTTTTTCGTTTTCTATATCGTTAGTTGGAACAAAAGGGACTTTAGGAATACCAATGGGCATTGACTGAGACCTTGAAAACGCATTTTATTTGCTTTTATACGAACGAGTAAGTAGTCAAAACGCCTTTGCTTGTTGTCAGACTATTGATTTTCCTTTTTCCCTAGATTGAAAAGCTCATAGAATAAAACCTAGCATTGGCCCGTAGAAGATACACCCATGCTGCATTGCGGATTGATACTTATCGGATATAGAATGGATCTGTTTCTATTTGGTCCTATAATACAGAATTGGTCCGTTATTCCCAAGGCAATGGAATCAATATTTACCCCTGCTCTGAGATTATCCATTGAAAGGGGGAAGTCCCTAGCTCCCAATGCGAGAAAGTTACATAGTGTCTATTTTTTTTCTTTGAGAAGGAGGTCCTTCCATGGGTTTGCCTTGGTATCGTGTTCATACTGTCGTATTGAATGATCCCGGTCGATTGCTTTCTGTCCATATAATGCATACAGCTCTAGTTTCGGGTTGGGCGGGGTCAATGGCCTTATACGAATTAGCAGTTTTTGATCCCTCTGATCCCGTTCTTGATCCGATGTGGAGACAGGGTATGTTCGTTATCCCATTTATGACTCGTTTAGGAATAACCAATTCGTGGGGGGGTTGGAGTATAGCAGGAGGCACTATAACTAATCCGGGTATTTGGAGTTACGAAGGGGTGGCTGGGGCACATATTGTATTTTCCGGCTTGTGCTTCTTGGCAGCTATTTGGCATTGGGTGTATTGGGATCTAGAAATATTCTGTGATGAGCGTACAGGAAAACCTTCTTTGGATTTGCCCAAGATCTTTGGAATTCATTTATTTCTCTCAGGGCTAGCTTGCTTTGGGTTTGGCGCATTTCATGTAACAGGTTTGTATGGTCCTGGAATATGGGTGTCCGATCCGTATGGACTCACGGGAAAAATAGAATCTGTAAATCCTGCGTGGGGTGTAAACGGTTTTGATCCTTTTGTTCCAGGAGGAATAGCTTCTCATCATATTGCAGCAGGGACCCTGGGTATATTGGCGGGTTTATTCCATCTTAGTGTCCGTCCACCCCAACGTTTATACAAAGGATTACGTATGGGTAATATTGAAACTGTGCTTTCCAGTAGTATCGCTGCTGTCTTTTTTGCAGCTTTTGTTGTTGCTGGAACTATGTGGTATGGTTCCGCTACGACCCCGATCGAATTATTTGGTCCTACCAGGTATCAATGGGATCAAGGATACTTCCAGCAAGAAATATATCGAAGAGTTGGCGCCAGCCTAGCCGAAAATCAGAGTTGCTCAGAAGCTTGGTCTAAAATTCCAGAAAAATTAACTTTTTATGATTACATCGGAAATAATCCAGCCAAAGGAGGATTATTCAGAGCGGGTTCAATGGACAATGGGGATGGAATAGCGGTTGGATGGTTAGGACATCCTATCTTTAGAGAGAAAGAAGGCCGAGAGCTTTTTGTACGCCGTATGCCCACCTTTTTTGAAACATTTCCAGTCGTTTTGGTAGACAGAGACGGAATTGTGAGAGCCGACGTTCCTTTTCGAAGGGCAGAGTCGAAGTATAGTGTCGAACAAGTCGGCGTAACTGTTGAGTTCTTTGGTGGTGAACTCAATGGAGTCAGTTATAGCGATCCTGCTACTGTGAAAAAATACGCTAGACGCGCTCAATTGGGGGAAATTTTTGAATTAGATCGTGCTACTTTGAAATCAGATGGCGTTTTTCGTAGCAGCCCTCGAGGTTGGTTTACTTTTGGCCATGCTTCATTTGCTTTGCTTTTCTTTTTCGGGCACATTTGGCACGGTGCAAGAACTTTGTTCAGAGATGTTTTTGCCGGCATTGACCCGGATTTGGATGCTCAAGTGGAATTTGGAGCATTCCAAAAACTAGGGGATCCTACTACAAGGAGACAGGCAGTCTGATACAACATTGCTTTGGTTTTTTCTCTTTTATTTGATTTTTTTGAGTTAACACAGCGTAGCAGAGAAACCATGATTTTTGGATCACCGACTTTTGACTCTTGCCCTTTGTTCTTTATCTGAGCTAGGCTCCCACCAAATGAACAGATGTGGAAGCTATAATTATAAACCACGATCGAAACTATGGAAGCATTGGTTTATACATTCCTCTTAGTCTCTACTCTAGGGATTATTTTTTTCGCTATCTTTTTTCGAGAACCTCCGAGGGTTCCAATTCAAAATAAAAAGGTGAAATGATTGTATGTTATCTCAATTGCAGTAATGAGACTCCCCTATTGGGGAGTCTCATTACTGCAACTAGTCTCCATGTTCTTCGAATGGGTCTCTTAGTTGTTGAGAGGGTTGCCCAAAGGCGGTATATAAGGCGTACCCGGTAAAACTTACAAGTGAGCCAGAAAGAAAGATAGTGACTAGGGTTGCTGTTTCCATTATTAGAGAATTTCAAGACTGCAATGGATCTATGATAATTTATTTACAACAGAAGGGTATACAAAGTCAACAGATCTCAACAAAAAAATATTTATGGCGACACAAACCGTTGAGGGTAGTTCTAGATCTGGTCCAAGACGAACAACAGTGGGGGCTTTATTGAAACCGTTGAATTCCGAATATGGGAAAGTGGCTCCTGGATGGGGAACCACTCCTTTGATGGGTGTCACAATGGCTTTATTTGCAGTCTTTCTATCTATTCTCTTGGAGATTTATAATTCTTCTGTTTTACTGGACGGAATCTCAATGAAGTAGATCCATAACATAAGAACCAAGAAGTCTTTACTTTTCAACCCCAAATTTAGGGGCCTAACCCTAAATTTGGGGCCTCAAGTCTTAAATCTATTCTTTATCCATATCCATTTATTTTAGAAATCGATAGAGCTAGTAAGGGCAATTTTGTTATAGAGATTCAACGCGTGACACTTTCTTTGCTCTTCCTGTAGGATAGCTTCGAGGCGAAACAACGCCGTCTCCTGATTCATATCCAATCCTGGGGAAGGGAATTGAGTGCCTATCTCTCTTCCATAGAATAATCTTCTGTGTCAGATCCTTCCTCCCTCACCGTCAGCCTCGTAGCCTTCCCCCATAGAAGAATGGTCAGCCCGTTCTTTCTCTGTTGGGTCAGATCCTTCCTCTATCTGGCGAAGGGAATTGACTGCTTGCCCCTCTTCGATAGAAGAATCTTCTGAGTCAGATTCTTCCTTCATAGACGAATGGTCAGCCTCATAGCCTTCCTCCACAGAAGAAGGGTTAGCCCCTTCCCCCATAGAAGAATTCTCTATGTCAGATCCTTCCTCCAGAGACCAAGCCGCTAGTTGGCTGATCTCATACTTAAACTCTCTATCTAGAGTTTCAACTATCACCTCCCTATCCCTAGTTCGCAAGTTCCCTTCGTGTTTAGTACGACCCATGCTTACTAGGATAGCAGTTAGAACAATCGCTGCGTGGAGCAGCTGGGGGATCTTTCCCATTTAGGTGCTTCCTATAGCCTCATTCTGAATTTCGTTATCTATGATATATTCTGTATACAGTATAGATTCTGGTAAGGGAGTTCGACCGTGGAATTCCTTTGTTTCGGTGTTTCCGGAATATGAGTGTGTGACTTGTGACAATTGATCCTATTAATAGTACAGAGAATGGTCTGTCATTTCGAGAGAAATGGTTCCACCTCGTCTGATATTGATTAGAATATCTGGAGCACGAAATACCTGGAATAGACCAAGAACCATTAACACTATGATTCATACCTAACTTATTCAGACCCCGCGACCGCACTAAAAAAACGAAACAAAAGCCAATTATAGTTAAAATCCGAGATTGAAGGTTTTTTCTTTCTTCAAATGCTTATGGTTAGTTTAACCAAAGGACAAATGTTTCTCTGGATTTACATCGATTCTAAGTGATGATCAAATGTTCTTACTCAAGGAACCTTTGAGCGTAGCTTGGGCTTTATTGACTCATCGTGGTTCTAGTAGGAATCTGAGGTTTCAATCGATTCTGTAGGGTCTCAACAAGATAATTCCTATCAAAAATAAAAAAGACACTCCACAATACAAATAAAAAGAAAGAAAATAGGGAACGAGAAGATTCAAGAGGCCTGTAATGATCAACATAAATACGAATGAGCCGGCTTGATATTTTGGCATTATCATCAGAACAAAAGAACAAAGAAGCACTTTTTGGTCCTTCGTATCTTCCGAGAAGATAGAGTCTAGGACTCAGATAAGAAATTGAAAAATTTCTATCCGCTCCAAACAGTTTGTGGGTGTTTCCGCTTGAGCTGTACGAGACGAAATTCTCATATACAGTT